AGACCACATAGAATAATGATATTGCCATAAATGAAGAAAATAATATTTCCATTTATTAATCAGAATAGGCGTATTATTTGAAAAAATAATTGATTTTCTTTGATATCTAACATAATGCATAAAAGTATCTTTATGCATAAAAGGATCTTTGCATAACTCCAAGATGTCCCGAAATTCATTATGAATAAATAATATTTTTTTTTTATAAAAAAAAAATATTTGTTGAAAAAAGAATCCAGAAAATGTTGAACGTAAATGAAAAGATTGATTACGAAGAAAAAAAAAGATGGATTCATATTCACATATATGAAAGTTATCTAGGAAGAAGAAAAATCTTGGATTGGTTTTTGAAAAAAACCAATTCTTTGGAAGAATAAACCTATTCCAATTACAATACTCATAGAAAAAGAAACGTAAGAAATGCAAAGAAGAGGCATCCTTCAACCAGTAACGTAGGGTTTGCACCAAGATCTCGAGATGGATGTGATAGGGTATTAGTACATTTGACACAGAATCTAAACGGGACAATTTGTCCTCTAAAAAAGAAAATATTGAATGAATTGATCGTAAATTACGAAATTGATCTACCTCTTTCCTTTCTAAGGAAAGGGATAATTGAAAAGAAAATGGAATTTCCACAGTGACTGCAAATGCCTCGGATAGAATTTGCGAATACAAATTCTTGTTGAAAGCAAAAAACCTATTTTGTCTAGAATCAGTATCCGCCAAAATAATCAAGGGATTCTGTCGATACATTCGAATAATTAAACGTTTAATAATTATTGAACTAATTCTTTTGTCATAACCCCCATTTTCTAACCAAATGGATCTAATTGATCTCTTTAAAACATGATGAGCAAGTGTATAAATATACTCCTGAAAAAGGAGTGGGTATAGGAAGTTCTGTTGCCAAGATCTATTTAGGTCTAAATATCCTTGAAATCGATCCATTGGAAATTAGATTGGAATCAAAAGAAACAGAGAGTAGTCCATTTATTGATTATGAAACGATATATAGTGCGATACAGTCAAAACAAAGCGTTATAGTAAGAAAATACTAGAATCTCGGAGACAGGTAGACTCATCAACAGACTCTCTATCCTCTCTTTCAAGCTAAATAGTTTATATTTGTTTCTAGGATAACAAAACAAGATGGGTTAGAAATCCTTTATTTTTCAAACCAATCGCTCTTTTGATTTTTGAGAATCAATAGATTTATCAATACGCTGCTTCTTCTACACATTTATGTACAACCCAGAATAGGACATAACGAATATGTTAGGACTTATTTGATTAATAAAAACGAAAATAGATAAGATACTATAATCATGCACTCAAGTAGAATTCTTCCCCTGTAGCGGGCACTAATATATTTTTAACGTCTAATTAGATCGAGTAATCATTCAAATCTAGAACAAAAGCTCGTTGCTCTTTTTCCTTAAAAAAACTGAAATTGAAGTCGAAAAACTCTATCCATTTATTCATTCGACCCCATTCTGATTCTGAATTAATTTCATTTTTTAGCATTTCAAAGTTTTAGAACCGATCCAGTTAAAGTCAAACTGAAACATTCTCAGAATTCTCTATTCATACGACATGCTGTTTTTTCCAGTCATTCCTTTCAGGATCAGTCGTGGTCTTACAAAGTCTACCAAAGGTATGAATGAATCCCTTACTTCATTGAAGTGTGTAAAAGCTGCTAGCCGCACTTAAAAGCCGAGTACTCTACCGTTGAGTTAGCAACCCGAAGAACAAAAAATCGGCAATGTTTGGTTGGATAAAAAACTAAAGAGATAAAATTGAACAACACAATCAAAACATCAAACTAACAAAAAATCTATCAAAATTTTCAATTCTTAAATTATTATTAATTTCAAAAATTCCCATTTATTTAAGAATAAAAAAAGAGACTATTTTGCAGATAAAAATCAAAGAAATCAAAAATCTAGTCAAAATCTTTTCAAGTAAAAAAAAGCGAGGAAATGGATCCGTTTATCCACGATCCAATTATATTTGCTCAATAGACTCTTGTCAATATATATAAAAACGACACGGTAAAAAAGTGTTTAAGAAACAAAAAGCGGGAGGGAGAGGGGGATCTACTAGAAAAAAGTTATCAAACTAAATAAGAATTTCCCCCTTAGCCTTTTTTTTATTAATTGACTTTCTTACGAAATTTATAAAAACCCCCGCCCTTTTGAAGATATCAAAAAGAGTTCCTGTAGGTTGAGCCCCCTTTTCAAGAAAATATAAAATAGCAGGAATATTTAAAGAGGTTTGATTATTTATAGGATCATAAAAACCCATTTTACACAGATCTTTTCCTTCTCTTCGGGATCGACCATCGATTGCAACAATTCGATAAACAGCTCATTGGGATCGATGTAGACAAACTCTAACTCCCCCCCCAGAAACGTATACGAAGTCTTCGCCTCGTACGGCTCGAGAACTTGAAGTAATGTCTATATATACAAGGTCAAATAGATCCATAAAGAAATTAGACTAATATTAAGATATTAAGAAATATTAAAAAATAATATAATATTATTATTTTAATATTTTTAAATTTTATATCAATAGAAAAAAAACACACATTTTTCTCCTCATAACTCAAGTTGGATAACTATGAACTAGCTCAAAAGAAAATTATAAAAGCCTATTCATTTCATTTTTTGAATAGTCTCTAATCCATCTTTTTTTGTCCCCATTAAAACAAAATCGATTTTGACCCTTCGTTCTTAATCTAGTTGTCAAGACAATAAAAAAAGGGGGGGATTTTCTTGTTCCAAGATACTTTATCTTTACCGTGAATCATTGGGTTTAGACATTACTTCGGTGACTAAAAATCGTTTGAAAATGGCAGCAACACGCCCCCTTTTATGCTTTTTTCTATAAAAATAAAAGATTCATAGAAAAGAGTATCACACGTAAAAGAATCACTATATTTACAAAGTTGTTAAAACTTATTAATTAGCACTAACCCTAGATTCCTTGCCCCCGAGAAAAGAATCAATAGTTTCGACTCGAGCTACATCCCGTACTATCTTACACGACAATCAAAAAAACCAAGGTTCTGGTATAAGAGAACAAAAGATGTCGAGCCCAGAGCACATTTAGAATTCAAATGGTGGATATAAGAATCCACGAACGATCCCGTCTGTCAAGCCGCACGTTGCTTTCTACCACATCGTTTCAAACGAGGTTTTACCATAACATCCCCCCGGGTTTTAACTGGTATGTAATTGATTCAATTATGGAATCACGAATAGTCATTTGTTCGTTCGTTACAGTTATTCCATAGGAATGCATATATATATATATATATATATATATATATATATTTTTTTTTTTTTCAATTTCTATGAATGACTGCTTCTTTTACGAAGTCGTAGCAAAAATCAAATTTCATACCAATTTTTCTTTTTTCTTTAGAAAGAAAATCAAAAAAAGCATATTGCAATTCAGTCAATAAAATGAAAAAAGAAAAATTTATCAATCCGAAATCGAAACAGAAAGATGATAAAATAAAATCAAATATTAGGAATTGAAAAATCTTTGTTATTGAATCCACATTCCAGCTTCAGAGGATCAAATACTTCTAAAAAAGCAAAAAAATTCATTATTTTCTTTTACGAGTAGTTTCGGCTGACTGAGCGAGTTAAATAACGCTTAGTTAAATAAACTAAATATAAATTAGGCGAATTAAATAGAAATATAGGATCTATGAATTACTTATTATTCCATACATTTTAATACATTGAAAATTTGATTTTGATATTTTTATCAAATACTTAAAAACACGGTTCAAAGAAAATACATAATGTATAACATTTTTTCTTACTAACTTATTCTATTCATTTCATCCGCTTAATCTCATCTAATTTGTATTAGACCTGGTATTGAACTAAGTGTGTTCGATTATTAATCGTTATAATAGTTATATGAGAGGTTAAGGCTTTTCAACTAACTAATTTCTTTTAGCTTAAATAATACGCTTAAGTAATAATAATATTAACTACTCTATACTAAGAGTCTAGATCGAATGAAGGGAGGGGACGGGGGGGTTCAATCTGTTGTTAATTTGTTTGAAATTGATTTCAAATTCTTGAAATCTATAGCTCCTATGTTATACAAATCACAACTTGATTCAGATCCATTTATGACAATCTTTCGTTATTCTCAAAATATCTAAATATCTATATTCTTTCTTTCTAGATCTAAAATAGAAAAAGGTATTCCCTGGGACGGAAGGATTCGAACCTCCGAATAGCGGGACCAAAACCCGTTGCCTTACCACTTGGCCACGCCCCATTTGCTTTCTGTTCAATCAATAATAATAAACATTATTATTAGTATTGGTTGTTCGTCAATTCCAATCAAAAAATAGATTGTTCCGAGGATTTTGGCACGTAGAGCGCGAGAGAAAAATGAATTTATTGATCATTCGATAGAATTAAATTAAAATATTGTCTAAAATACGATTTCTTCTATTCTTTTATTTTGAAAATCAAACGATTTAAAATTGGGTGAGTTTTCAAAATAAAATTTGAGTTTTCTTTTTCTGTTTTAACAGATATCCACTAAAATTCAATCAAAATGAAATTATCTCCAAGTTCAATACAGGAATAAAATGTTTATTATGCTTAATATCTTTAGTTTGATCTACTTCTGTTTTCATTTCACCCTTTATTTGAATTCAAGTAGTTTTTTAGTAGTCAAATTGCCAGAGGCCTACGCTTTTTTGAATCCTATCGTAGATATTATGCCAGTAATACCCCTTCTGTTTTTTCTATTAGCCTTTGTTTGGCAAGCTGCTGTAAGTTTTCGATAAGATGTTGAGTAATGTACTAGACATTATTTATCCGAGAAAGAAAATGCTAATAATTATTTGATAAACTTTATCATATGAACCCTCGATTCAAACGATTGATAATTGGAATTATTTTCTCATTCTGATTCTTTTTTGCTTTTGAATTTATTTCATTCTTTGATTTAGTGAAACCCCCTTTTAAGCCCCCTAATAGGGGGTAGTAAAGAATTTTGTTTTTTTGAGATCAACCCACTTTTATTGCAAATACATTTTTTAGTTCTGTTTCTATAAATCGTTTTGTTTATTGGTGTCGAAATAGGATATGTGGTATAAAAAAGGATAATCTATTCTCTCTCTTTTTTTTTTTCAAAAAATGACTTGGAGATTGTGTAATGCTTACTCTCAAACTCTTTGTTTACACAGTAGTGATATTCTTTGTTTCTCTCTTTATCTTTGGATTCCTATCTAATGATCCAGGACGTAATCCCGGGCGTGACGAATAAAAAAAGGACTTTATTGTACATTTTTGAATTTCAAAAAAAAAAAAAAGAAAAGATAAAATATCAATTCATCAACAAAAACGGAAAGAAAGGGATTCGAACCCTCGGTACGAAAAACTCATACAACGGATTAGCAATCCGACGCTTTAGTCCACTCAGCCATCTCTCCCAATTTCAAATTTTGAATCTTACTTTCCAAAAGTAAGATAGAAAAAGAATCTCTCTTTCCTTATTTCTCGTTATCTTTATTAAAATTAGATTTTAGATGTGAATTCTATTCACATTAGATAAAATCTATTCTATCTATATAGATATAGAAAAAACAAGGGTCGAAAGAATTCCTTCAAAAAAAGAAAGAAAAAAAAAATATTTCTTCTATTGTTTATTTTCTTATCCTGGCTTGGTTCATACCTAGCCAGGCCTCTCTTGTACCAAATCATATATATTACATACAAATATTACAAAAAAATGTTTAACAAAATTCTTTTTATTGAATGAAATATCAATATAAGGACAATTTTGATTATATTCTATATCCTAGAATCAAAGTTTCATTTTTTTCGTTAGTCTTTTGAATTATTGACTTCTATTTTATTTCCTGATTTTTGATTATATCAAAATTATTAATTAGAATCGACTTAATAATCTAATTCGACTATTAATAATATTCCTTTTTTTCTTCCTTTTTTCTTCCCCCTCCTCTTAGATCCTCTTATAGAGGTATTGAGTTATTAATAATTAGGAGTGCTCTTTAACTAATAATTTATTAAAATAAACCCGATTAGGTCTAATAAAAAACCGAAAACACACCTATGCTATCATTTTCATTATTATTTTCGAATTCTATCTCTTATTCTGATTACGCTGATTACCTTCTTATTCGACAAAAGAGTTATATTTAAACAATAATGGCATTGTAGCGGGTATAGTTTAGTGGTAAAAGTGTGATTCGGTTTAGTAATGCCTTTTAGAGTTAAGGGATCCCTCGGATTTGCTTCATATTCCGCACAAAAACTTTTTTTCTTAAAAGGATTGAATCCTTTCCTTTACCTATTAATTCCCTAAGAAGGAGTCGAGGAAGAATCGAAATTCTCGTGATTTGAGTCCAAGGTTCAAATTTTTGCTAAATTTGGAAAATTGGATTTTCAAATAGCGAAACACAATTTGTTTTATTGGATCAAGACTCCCAATAACTATGCGTATGGATAAAGGATCCATGGATAAAGATAGAAAAGTGTAGTTCGAATCGTAACTAAATCTTCAATCTTTCTTCTTTCTATTTCTAGAATACTAGAAATAGAAAGAAGAAAGATTGAAGCAAAATAGCTTAGCTATTAAATAAGGATATCCTTATTTTCCGAAGGACATTCAGCTTTTTTTAGTTTTAGCTCGGTACAAAGACAAAAACTTTTCCTAAGGATTCTATTACATCAAATAGAAATAGAGAACGAAGTAACTAAGAGAATATTGTTAGAATACCCTATTCTATATTCCAGAGGGGATTGTCTAGAAAGCCGAATCTCTTTGAATGCATTCAAAGAAACAGCTGACATAGATGTTATGGTTCAACAATTTTTTGATTTCATTCAGGTCCTATTTCAATCTTGATATTTATTCATACATCCATAAAGGAGCCGAATGAAATCAAAGTTTCATGTTCGGTTTTGAATTAGAGACGTTAACAATGATGAATCAACGTCTACTATAACCCCTAGCCTTCCAAGCTAACGATGCGGGTTCGATTCCCGCTACCCGCTCTACTAAAATGATATAGTATTCTATATAAAAAGAACATTTTGATAAAAAGAATATTTTGATATTCAATATCATTAATTCTATATTCTATTATGATAGAATACTTTTCTATTATGAGTGTATCTTTAAGATAGAATATAGAATTCCGTAGATTCTACCCCCATAAATATCATCTTTTTACGAACACCAAACCAGAAGCCAAAAAGTCAGAAATGTGAAAAAAACAGCGTCCATTGTCTAATGGATAGGACATAGGTCTTCTAAACCTTTGGTATAGGTTCAAATCCTATTGGACGCAAGTTCTTCTATGTACTTTTTTTTAGGTTTCTATCCAAATTGCTTTTTCTGTTGACTGAGTTGCATCATGGATGCTTCAAATAGGGCGTCTTAGATGATTATTTTCTCGAAATTTTTTTTGTTAATTTGTTAATATGG